TTTGAAAAGACAGATTACCTATCTTTTCTTTAATCTCAGGCAAAATACGATCGGGGGGAGCCAATTCAAAACCCTCCGGTAAAATAAGAACAGCCCCCACATTCAAAGCCCCCTTTTTACCATTAGCAAGAACTTGTTTCACTTGCATATCATAAGGAATTCGAACAACCGCTTCAAATACAGTATCAGGAAGTACCGCTTGTGGAACCTCGATATCCACGGGCTTATTAGCTAAATGGCAATTGGCACATACAATACGGCCAGTTGCTTCTCGCGGATTTTCATAACCCTGCTGTGCAAAAATGGGATATGCATTTGAAATGGGTGCTCGAGTTATTATATATATCATGAGCGATACGGAAATTGATCGAGTAATCTCTTCCTTTATCCAAGAAAAGGCATTTCTAGTTTGCATGGTCCAATCGTTGATCCTGAAAATTTCTACAATAAAATTAGGTAGGTCACTGGCATCGTTCCCTATCCATGATTCTGCTATATTACTGAAAAAATTTTCCTGGAATAAGAATAAGTCAATTTTTTTTTTATGTTTAGCTTTTGTACAAAATAACAAACTTTATAATTGGATCAGTGGATCGTTTTTTCAGTCATTCATTGAATGATAAATCACTACAAGTGACGGAGATACGCGATTTAAATAACGGAAAATCCAATATTTAAAAATTGTATCTAAAATTACTGGAAAAGTGGAAACAAGACCAGATATAATTTGATCATTCTGAGCAAATCCAAAATCTTTATAGACAGAACCAATCATTAGTTCCCAACCATGGGTCGAATGGAATCCGATACATAAATCAGTTAATAAAAGAATAGAAAAAGCTTTTATTGTGTCACTTAAGTTATATAGGAACTCTTGAACCCAAGAATTAAGAATAATAAGTTCTTGATTACCTAGAATAGAATAAACACTTAGAATAACGAAACAGATTATATTTGTCGAAAAGTGCAAAATCGTATGGATACGATCTTCGTTGTGCGTCTTGATCAATTGGATGGTTTCTTTGTAGAATGCGGTACGAAAGTTTTGTAGACGTGTTTCCGGGTGTTCCTTTAGCATTTCATCCAAGAGGAACAGTTCCTCGAATTCTATGAATTTTTTTAGAATACTCTTTTCTTGAATGATATTCAATAAATTTTCGGATTGCCTAGTATTCCACCAATTAGTAACCCAAGATTCCAGACTTTTCTTAAATGTGAAAGAGATGCACCAGGGCAAAAAGACTATAGATGTAAGATATAGAAGGGGAATGAATGCTTTCTTTTTTGCCATTTTTCGTCTTTAATGAACTCAGCTTCACCTCATTCGTCAACTCTATCTGATAATAATATTTCTACCAAGCATAAGTTCTATTACAAGTCATAGAGCCTGTATATTATATAAATATCTAAATCTATAATCTATTCCCGGGTTCTTTTATTTGCAATTCGGGATTTAGTCCTTGAATTTAGAAAGAATACATAAATAGAATAAGAAACCGAAATAATCCACTGCCCATTCGAATAAAAAAAAATATATTGTTTCAAAAGATATCAATTGTTAAAATTGAAGCAATTACCCCTTTTGATGAATACACGAAAGAGCACTTCGCGTAATGAATATTAGTTAGTCGGATTTCAAAACCAAAAAAGGCCCCTTCTATTAAAATAGAAAATTTTTTTTTTCAAAATACTTCAATTGGTACACGCAAGAAATAGGCCAATTCTGCAGCTTTTTGTTCAATTTCTCGTGGAGTTAAATTTTCGTCAATACGAGTCAAGGGAATGGCCCCCTGTCCTATGATTTCGATATAAAGGACACGACGAGTATAAATACCCTCTTTAACTTCTATTCTGATGGACTGAATATCTTTCATAAGGAATCGGAGAAAAATACGACGATTTTTTCCAGGAAATCCCCAACGAAAAATACAAACTATTCCCTCTTTTCTATCGAATCTATCATAACCACTACCTACATTCCACGAAATTGTACACCACAAATAAGAACTAAAAAAGAGACCCGCGATTCCATAGAAAGACATCACGATCCCTTGTGGAAAAAAAAGAATTTGCTGAGACGGAAATAAAGATAACAAATTCCTACCAAGATAACTGGAAGTTCCAACCAATAAGAACCCTAACGAACCTAAAAAAAGGATAAAGGCCCAGCAGAAATTACTTGTTTTTCGAGACCCCGTTATAAGTTCTATCCATATACGTTCTGATCGCCAACTCATATTAGATCCAGTTCTTTTTTATTGTAATTGGTAAAATAAATAACCCAAGCAAATGAAAATGAATTTAACTTTACTTTGTTTCCAAAGTAACTTTCATCAACTAGCACTATTTTGATGTAAACCTTTAGGAGTAATTCATGGAACTGCTTCCAGAGCTAAAAAATATATGAGATTTTCCCTACGGCCCGCAGCGTATCTAAAAAATCTTGTTTTTTTGAACATGAAGAAATAAAGAAACCATTGCAATTGCCGGAAATACTAGGCCCACTAAAGGCACAAAAATGGAGGGTAAGTTAATCATAGAATGGGTACCTCGATTTAATATTTGTACCTGGTATTTTTTTTTTATTGTTATATTCAAAATAAAAATTTTTGTAATTTTATTATTCTTATAAAGATAGTCTATAATCACTAGAATTCATATATACTTATACTAAGTATATTTGAAAAAATTAAACTAAGTATAGCTATGAGTATAGAATATAATAAATAACTAATAGAATCTATTAATAAATAAAATAATAAATATAAGGGATGTAGAACTAAATAACTACTCATTCGCCACAACAAAAAAAAAAGAATTTAAAAATAATTTTAGGCTATGCTTTATTTTTCATTTTGAGTCAAAGGAAAGAAAGCATGGAGCTGAAATAACTCACTCAGAACCTCCTTTAAAGGATTACGTGGTACGATTGAATCAAATAAGCCCTTATGGAATAAATATTCAGACGCTTGTGAACCTTCGGGTACTGTCTTATTCAACGTTTGTTCAATTACTCGTTTACCTGCAAATGCAATGTAAGCATTGGGTTCAGCAATAATGATATCCCCCAACATGCCAAAACTAGCTGTCACCCCACCAGTAGTAGGAGATGTAAGGATCGATACATAGAATAACTTTTTACTTGTTTGATAATTATATAAAGCAGAAGATATTTTAGCCATTTGCATTAAGCTCAAACTTCCTTCTTGCATACGTGCTCCTCCGGACGCACATACTAGAATAAGAGGTAAAAGTTGATTGGTAGCATATTCGACCAAACGAGTTATTTTCTCACCTACTACGGATCCCATACTACCCCCCATAAACTGAAAATCCATAATCCCAATTGCTACAGGAATACCGTTTAGTTGACCTGTGCCTGTTTGAACAGCCTCAGTTAATCCTATCTTTCTTTGATAAGAATCAATACGATCTTTATAAGGTTCCTCTTCCGAATGAAATTCAATGGGATCCAGAGAGACCATGTCTTCATCCATAGGATTCCAAGTACCTGAATCAATCGAAAGTTCGATTCTATCTGAACTGCTCATTTTCAAATGATATCCACAGTGTTCACAAATATTCATTTTTGATTTAAAAAATTTTTTATAATTTAATCCATAACAATTTTCGCATTCAACCCACAAATGCTTGTATTTTTGAGTTTCATCGAGATCATTAGAACTTTCTCGTCTAGTTAAATCACTCTCATTTGTATCATTCGTGCTAGTTATTGTTATTATACTAGAACTCTCGCTTTCACTCCAATTTCTGCCCTTACCACAAATGTAACTATAAAAGTAACTGTCATTGTATTTGTCACTATCACCTAAAATGGAACTCTCAATACAGATTCGAGAACGAAGATAACTCTCAATGCAATTATTAATGTTATTATTCCAACTGGATTTAGTATCATACATGGAATGATCATCATCACTCTTAGAGACATTATTCAGATAGCTCGAATTATTATAAATATAAAAAAAACTTTCTGGTTCACTTAAAAAAGAATTATCATTGTCAATCTCTAAAATTTGATTTTCACTATCATTCCAACTATGAATGTTTTTATCCATATCCGTTAAAATTTGGTCTTCACTTACACTGGTATTTTCAATAGGACCAAAACTATCCACTGATTTACTTAACCCACACCTGTATTCTAACTCCCTATTAAACAACATAGAATTGAACCACCATTTTTTTTCCATAGAGCTCTTTTTTTCCTCTATTTCCATGAAAATACAATAGATGAATAGTCATTAAAATCATATCATAGAAATATTCTATTTCATATATTTTATTAATATATTTTATCTCGTTTTTATTTGCTAAAAAAATCACCGCATTCGTGGGTTATGTTCATTTTGAAGATCGATAAAAATCAATTTTTGTGGCCATAGAAAACAGCATTCTATCTCAACAATAAGAAAAGAAATCAAAATTTAGGTATCAATAGAACAAGAGAACGGGGGGGTATAAAAGAGAAAAGAATTCTATAAATCTATATACAAGTCATCCCCACCCTCTTTTTTTTATTTCATTAATTGAATTTCGTTTGTTGATTAGGGAAAAGTTCCATAAAAACACCTGCCTTTTTTGAAATATCCTGAACAGTTCCTGTAGGTTGAGCGCCCTGTTCCAGGAAATATAGAATAACAGGAATATTTAAATAGGTTTGATTCTTTATTGGATCATAAAAACCCACTTTCCGAAGATCTCTTCCCTCTCTTCGGGATCGAACATCAATTGCAACGATTCGATAAACCGCTCATTGGGATAGATATAGATAAACAATACCCCCCTCTAGAAACGTAGTTAAGAAGTTTTCTCCTCGTACGGCTCGAGAAAATTCAAAATAAATAATGTCTATGTATAAAGTATAAAATTATATGATGTTAAATAGATCAATAAAATCATCAAATCAATTAGACTATGATTTAAGTTTTTTTTTCTTATTCTTTCTGAAAAAAAAAAGAACTCCTCGTATTCGCAACCTCATAACTCAAATTGAATAACTTTCAAATAACTCAAAAGAAAACAAACCCCTTAGCTTAGGTATTTCATTTATTGAGCGGTCTCTACCCCCTTTTCTTGCCTGTCTTCTTTAGGATCTATAGAATCTATTTTTTCTTTATTATAATCGAATTGTTGAGACAATTTGAAAATGGTATTTACTTGTTCCAGGATCTTTTAGCTTTTGCTTGAATCATTGGGTTTAGACATTACTTCGGGGATCTTTAAATCGTTTCAAAAATGGTAGCAACATACCATTTTATTTCTTTCTCTCAAAGAATCATACAAATAGAAGATTGATTCCCGCAGATACACTTTTGATCGAACTAGTTTTAACAATTCCAACAAATTTGACTTTTTTTGAACCTTGCTCGAATTGGATCCTTTTGATTTCTCTTTCAAAAATATACTTACGAAGTTGTTCTAACTTATTAATCTTCACTAACCTTAGATACTTGCCCCTGATAAATGAATCAACTCGAGCTCCATCATGTACTATATTACTATTTACATCATCAATACCTCTCCCGTCCCCCAAACAACGAGTTCTAGTGAAACAGATGGAACAGAACAAACGATGTCAAGCCAGGAGCACCCCGATTTCTATATACTAGAAAAAAAGAAATAGCGGATGTAAGAATCCACAGCTAATCTAATCATGTCTTTCAAGTCGCACGTTGCTTTTTACCACATCGTTTTAAACGAAGTTTTACCATAACATTCCTTTAGTTTGGGTCCGGTATGTAATTGATTCAATTATCAATTATGAAATCGTGAATAGTCATTGATTCAAGCGATACATTTCAATCGATACATAATAATCTAAATCTATCCTTTTTACTTCTAGGTTTTCTTTCTATATGATTCTATATGAATGGACAATTTCTAAAGTGAAGAAAAGAAGTCTAAAAAAAATAGAAATATGAAATAATAAATCTATTTTTTTTTTATTATATTATGCAATTATCCACAGTGATTACAATAAAAACAATAAAAAGGGTTAATGTTTATTCTGATATACAATTTGTATTCAAATAGAATATCCATCATGACTGGATATTATGCTCTGGGACGGAAGGATTCGAACCTCCGAATAGCGGGACCAAAACCCGTTGCCTTACCGCTTGGCCACGCCCCATTTTCGATTCGACACTAATAAACACTATTATTAGTATTGGTTGGTCGTCAATTCCAGTTCAAAAATATCTATAGAAATGGAATAAAAAATTGTTGCTAGGATTTTAATATGCGTAGATGTCGAATTTGAATTAAACTGAAATTATTGATCATTACATCGAATTCAATTAAGATATTGTATGAAAGTATGATTTGATTTCTTCTTTTTTTTTTTTTAGAATGAAAAGATTTTGAACTGGATAAGTTCAAATCAAAGAAGGATTTTTGGGGTCTGGCCTTATTTGTTTGATTTATTTTTTTTAGTATTGCTAATTTATTACTATTAATTAATATCTATAATAAAATATAAAAAATTCTAAAAATAAAAAAGCAAAAATACAATTAATTTTCTTAAAGAACAAAATGTTTGTTATGCTTAATATCTTTAGTTTGGTCTGTATTTGTATTCACTCTACCTTTTATTCAAGTAGTTTTTTCTTGGCGAAGTTACCCGAAGCCTACGCTTTTTTAAATCCAATTGTAGATATTATGCCAGTAATACCTTTATTTTTTTTTCTCTTAGCTTTTGTTTGGCAAGCTGCTGTAAGTTTTCGATGAGATCTTTAATTTGAATAATGTCCTAAAAAAATTCAGAATTTAATTTATTATTATTATTTAATTTTTAGTCGAAAACAAGAATTCGAACATTTTAACAATTTATAAGATCAGATAAGTCTTACAATGTGAATCCTTGATTCAAATATTGAAATTTTTGGTATATAGTAATAAAGGGATCGACTCTTACTACAAATATATTTCCGAATTTTTTTCTATTTCCTCGAAAACACTTCATTTCTTAGAAACTTAGTATCAAAAGAAACATAATATATAAATATATAATTAATATAAGAGAATCTATTCTCTTTCTCTGTCGTTTTTAATTTTTTTTTTTTTTTATTTAATTATCTTGGAGATTTTGTAATGCTTACTCTAAAACTATTTGTTTATACGGTAGTTATATTCTTTGTTTCTCTTTTCATCTTCGGATTCCTATCTAACGATCCAGGACGTAATCCAGGACGTGAAGAATAAAAAAATATTTTTGGTTTTCTGTGTTTTTCTTGCTTGGGCTGGATTTTGAAATATTTTTAGGATTTTATCTATTTGACATCTTTAACTAGTAAATAAAATAGAGGAAGTAAAAAAAAATCAAACAAGGAAAACAAACAAAAGAAGCTTCATAAGTTCAAAAAAATACCAAATCATCAACGGAAAGAGAGGGATTCGAACCCTCGGTAAACAAAAAGCCTACATAGCAGTTCCAATGCTACGCCTTGAACCACTCGGCCATCTCTCCCTCCTGCATAATGATTATGGCCCAGAAACCTGTTGAATAGTGAGTCATTCATATTCCATTTTTTTTTTTGATAGGCGCATACAATCAATTCGAACTATAAAAATAGAAATCAAAAGTTTTTATCAAAAAAGCCTTCTTCGAAGCCGGAGGATAAACAATTTTTTTTTTAATGAGTCTGTTTTTACGTTATTTCGTACGGTATTTACAATTCCTTTGTTTGTGGGATTATTTTCTTTTCTCGCGCGATAAATAAATTATAGAATGGATTGCTACCTATGCCTAGATCTCGGATAAATGGAAATTTTATTGATAAGACCTTTTCAATTGTAGCCAATATCTTATTACGAATAATTCCGACAACTTCAGGAGAAAAAGAGGCATTCACTTATTACAGAGATGGTGCGATTTGATTATCTTTTTTTTTTTTTTACATTTACCGATCCCAGTCTTAGGAAAAAGACACATTCTTCGGAGAGAAAGAAAAAATTGAAAAAACCTATACGCTTGCTGAAGGTGAAATTTGTAAATAAAACGATTAATTCCTTCTGTCGTGTATCCCCGATTAATGCAGCCTCATATGCTTCAATTTTAGGTTTTTTTTATAGTATTAAGCGAAAGGTTATACCTATACCTAATGGAGTAGTTAGGTCAACCCGACTCCACTAGTACCAATAGGCAGCCTGGGGGAAGAAGCACTACGCTTAGAAATCAACAACACGAAAGAAAACTTTGTAAAAAAAAAAAGTATCCTTCCTTTCCTTTCGGGATCGGGACTAACAAGAATGGTTGGGACAACAAACATCCATCTCGTTCGTATTTTGGATACCCGTATAACCATCGAAGACTGTTGAAGTGACTAATTCCGGGAAATTAAGCGGCGTTGAGGACAAAGAAATTGTTGGAGTTACCTTACTTTTTTTATCCAGTACCAACATACTTGATGTTAAGAAAATATCTTTTACAAGAAGGTTGGCTAGAGATTTCTTGTAAAAACACTAGCCCTGCTCAGTTGATAATGAGAATACTGCAATCTTTTTTGATTCTATGTATTTATTTTTTATTATTATACACATAAACGAGGAGCCGTATGAGGTGAAAATCTCATGTACGGTTCTGGAACGGAGATTCGTTGAACTGAATGACGACCGTAACGGATGTCGGCTCAATCGGAAGGAAATTATGCGGAAGCTTTACAGAATTATTATGAGGCTATGCGACTGGAAATTGATCCCTATGATCGAAGTTATATACTTTATAACATAGGCCTTATCCACACAAGTAACGGAGAACATACGAAAGCTTTGGAATATTATTTTCGGGCACTCGAACGAAACCCCTTCTTACCTCAAGCTTTTAATAATATGGCCGTGATCTGTCATTACGTGCGACTATCTCCACTATAGAAAGAAAAAAGAAAAGAACGAGCAAATCCGCTAAGAAATACTAAAAAAAAAATAGGCTTTCTACATATATATCGTCCAAAACACCGATTTTTATCAGCTGTAGCAAAAAAAACTTCATAGAAGTCGAAATATGAAGAAATAGATATGCCTAGATACTTTTTTCTATGGATAAAAAAGATCTAATTGATAGAGGAAGCACCGTAAAGATCCATTAGCGAGGTTTTGGACCGATACAATAAGAACTGCTTACTTATATCATGATAGAAAAGTTAGGAATCCACTTATGTAATAAAGTCGATCCCCTAGGGTTTTGAGCAGCGGTGTAGTATCAGATCCCCAAGATAGTAAGTCTTTTCTTTATAAGAAAGAAAAAACTTTCTCAAAGATTCTATAGAATATGAAATATGAAATCGAGATAGTTACCTTTCAGAAAATTATAATCAGAGTGTTAATGCAGATGCTTTATTTTTCTGAAGGTAGGAGAAAAGATAAAACTATAAAAAGGGGATAAAATTCTTTAGTAATATGAATCAAAATTCAAGTTTGAAACTCATGTAATTAACCTCTTTTCTTTTGGTGTTCCATTTTTTCTGGAGTTAACCAAAAGAAAAGACTGCTGAGCCGTATGAGGCAGGAAACTCTCAAGTACGGTTCTAAGGGAAGGAATTTACTCACCTATTCCGACCGCGGAGAACAGGCCATTCAACAGGGAGATTCTGAAATTGCGGCGGCTTGGTTTGATCAAGCCGCTGAATATTGGAAACAAGCTATAGCCCTTACCCCTGGTAATTATATTGAAGCACAGAATTGGTTGAAGATCACAGGGCGTTTTGAATAAGAACACTCTGTTTATTATTTATTTTTCTTTTTATCTATTATATATAGATTTAATTTTTAATTTGTTATAATTTATTGTTTGTTGTCCCCATCAGTCAAATAAAACAGATCGTTTCTATTCTATAGGAACAACCAATCAAAGCATTTCATTATATCCCTTCTAAAATAAAATCATTCTATTTTATTTCGTCTGGTATTTCGTATAGATAAACGATACGTGGATAGATACAGTAGAAAATTCTCCTTTTTCTGCTATTCAAACTAATAA